CCTCTCTTTCCGTACCTTCACCTAATTCACCAACGTTACCAACCGCAATGTATCAAATAACAATTGATACCATTATTCCAACAGTAAGACCTTTATTTGATAGAGATTCTTCCTAATTACTGTGGTATGGAAAATACCGGAAAGAGTGGAAAAGAATGAAAATCTCACTGCTGATCCATTTGTGATACGTGAGTGGGAGAAAAATCCGGATCAAACCCCTTATTTACTTGACTTTGGCGAAAAAGGGGGGGCAAAATTGTCCGAAACTTTGTTATTTTAGTTAGGTTCAAGTCTGACGAGAATAATATTCTACGACTAGCAACTCATTGATTTTCAAACCGATCCATTTACTATCTATTATTTGATTTACTAATCCTTTATATTGGGATGAGTGAAAAGTCAAATGTTTTGCCAATTCCTCGTGGGGGGATGAATCAATATAATTTTGAATCAAAGCTCTGGATCTTTGTTCATCTCTCGTAGTAATAATATCTCGGGGTTTGCAGCGATAACTTGGGATATCTACTATACGACCATTAACTAAAATATGTCTATGGTTAACTAATTGCCTGGCTCCAGGAATGGTCGAAGCCATACCCAATCGAAAAAGGATGTTATCCAAACGCATCTCAAGTAGTTGTAGTAAAACCTGCCCTGTTGACCCTTTGGCTTTTCCAGCTATACGAACATATCTAAGCAATTGTCGCTCTGTCAGACCATAATGAAAACGCAATTTTTGTTTTTCTTCTAGACGAATACGATATTGAGATCTTTTCCCGGAACGCGATTGGTTTCTAAGATCACTTCCCGGTCTAGGTCTTTTACTAGTTAGTCCCGGTAAAGCTCCCAGACGGCGTATTTTTTTGAAACGAGGCCCTCGGTAACGAGACATAAAGACTCCCCCCCCCTTTTTTTATTTATTTTATTGAAATTTCATTTTACAGAATAAACCTAAGTCAGACTGAACTAAACGATAAACGAAGATAAATCTACTGAAGTACTACAAAGAAGAATGATGAATTGTATCAATATCCGGATTATTTTGTATATATAGGAAGTTAAGGATCCTTTTCTTGATTTGTTCTGTAGAGATTTCACTGCTCCAATCAGTTTTTTATTCATAGTTGTAAGTTCCCACGACATAATAGATCGGTGACCCGACATTTGTAAAAGAAAAAAGGGAGGAGTCTTTTCAATATTCCTTGATCTCAAGGAGACATTATCAATCATGGAAAAAATCGGACAAATAGAGAAAAGCCGGCTATCGGAATCGAACCGATGACCATCGCATTACAAATGCGATGCTCTAACCTCTGAGCTAAGCGGGCTCACATAACAGAAATAGTGCATAGGAATTCGGTAAACTACCGGAATCTTAACTATTAATAATTAATATTAATAGAATGAAGAATCGAATTCTATTCCATTAAAAATGATTAATTAATATCATAAGAATATTCTTATATATTAGAATATAACTCTAACTATATAGAATTTTTATTGAAAATTTATTGAAAATTCGAGTGATTTATATTATCATTCTATTAATTCTTATTATATTTTCTATTGTTATTAGATTCGAAATTTTATTATTAGAAATTTCTATTTCTTTGATTTCGAATTTAAATGCAAAATATTACATTTGAAATAATTATATATAACTATATCCATATTAGTTATAGCAGATTCTATTAATTCTAAATTCTATTAGATTAGAGCGGATCGGTCCTAAGGAAAGGATAAGATAAGAATGCAATTCAGATCATAATGAGACATTCCTCTGGTTTCATTCGGAAAGGGAGGAGATAGGACGAAAAAAAAAGAAGAATGAATATCGACCGTTCCAGTATTCCCAATCGCGCGGGAAAAATGAGAGGGAGAGAGACATGTATATGTGAGATATATCCATCCATATTGAATTGCAGATACATCAATGATAGAATCATTTCCGATTGGACCAAATACTGGCCCACCGATAGAGATGAAAGAAGATGGGTAAGAAATAGGAGCAGACACTTTTTCGATATAGGAATCAGTATCTAATGAATTCAAGGGTTCCAACATAAGAGGGGGGGATCACAATGAGATCTCGGCCTCATAAGGGGGATATGGCGAAATTGGTAGACGCTACGGACTTGATTGGATTGAGCCTTGGTATGGAAACCTACTAAGTGGTAACTTCCAAATTCAGAGAAACCCTGGAATTAAAAATGGGCAATCCTGAGCCAAATCCTGTGTTCAGAAAACAAGGGTTCAGAAAGCGAGAATCAAAAAAGGATAGGTGCAGAGACTCAATGGAAGCTGTTCTAACAAATGGAGTTGACTGCATTGGTGGAGGAATCGAATCCTTCTATCGAAACTACAGAAAAGATGACCCTGTATACGTACGTATACATACTGAAATATCAAATAATTAATCACGACTCGAATCCTTATTTTTTTATATGAAAAATTTAAGAATTATTGTGAATCGATTCCAAGTTGAAGGAAGAATCGAATA